TTTATATTATATAAAAAATATAAAAGTAAATAAATATAGAAAAAAACGAAAAGGCGGGTAGCGGGAATCGAACCCGCATCGGTAGCTTGGAAGGCTAGGGGTTATAGTCGACGTCAACTCAGGATTTTTAACGTCTCTAATTCAAAACCGAACATGAAACTTTGGTTTCATTCGGCTCCTTTATGGAAGATGGAGAAATTACATGATCTAAGCTGGGAATGAAAAAAAGTAACAAAATTTGAGCCATACCATCTATGTCAGCTTTTCGATCTTGAATACATTCAAGACGGCTCGCTTTATAGATGATCCCTCTATAAGAGTAAGATTAGAAAAATCTTTTTAGTTAGTTCGTTCTCTATTTCTAGTGGAGAGAATCCTGAGGAAGGGTCTTCTTTTCTACCGAGCTAAAGGAATATTTTGATGTCTATAGTAAACCAAAGACATCATTTTATAGCTATTTTGCTTCCATTTTCCCTCGACAAATAAAAAATAGAAGATTTAGTTACGATTAGAAATTTTTTTACTTTCCTTATCCATGGATCCTTTACTCATACTCATTCAATTGGAAGTAGTGATCCAATTCAAAAAAGATTCTGTTTCGTAATTTCATAATCCAAGTTTCAAATTTCGACTTTCAATTTGGATAAAAATCACGAGAATGTGGATTTGTCCTCGAATTTGTCATTGCGAGGTAAAGGGTTAAATCCTTCTTAAGAAATGAAGTTTTTGTTCGGAATACAAAGAAAACCGAAGGACCCCTTAACTATTAGGGGATTCATATAACGAATCTCACTTTTACCACTAAACTATACCCGCTACAATGTCATTATTGTATAGAAATGGGTTTTTGTCGAACAACAAATCATTCTAACAGTATCCGTAAAAATCATGAAACTTAGAGTGTTTCTGCCTTTTGTCAGGTGACTCTAATTATTAATATAATTTTTATTTTTTTTTATTTTTAATAAAAAAAATAAAAAGGGATTCGAATGATCCTTTTTTGCTGGAGGGGTTTGGACCGATTAGGGTTCGAAAAAATAACTTATAACCTAAAAATACCTGATCTAAGAATCCCCGATTAAAAAATGGAACCCCCTTTTTTTTCACGTAAAGCATTTATCAAACAAAATAAGGTAGGATCCTTTAAATTTTAGGAAGTAGTTCCAACTATATCTAGTATCTAGTAAAAAAAGCGAATAGTCCCGTTTAGGCTAAAGTATTTTTAAAAGAAAAAAAGGCCCGGCTAGGTACTAACCCGGCCAGGCCGTGGGAATCACAAAGCCCTTACTCTTACTTTATCAAAAAAAAGGGTGGGATTTCGGTTAAACTTTCTTTATATTTAGATCTATATAATAAAGGAAAAATAATGAAGAAAAAATCTTTTCAATCCTTACCTTATACATGTTAAGTAATGTAACATAGTACTTATTCTTTTTCAATTGGAGAGATGGCTGAGTGGACTAAAGCGTCGGATTGCTAATCCGTTGTACGAGCGATTCGTACCGAGGGTTCGAATCCCTCTCTTTCCGTTTCCGTTGAATTTATCTTTTCATTTTCGTTAATAAATATAAAATTTATCGGAAAGTAAACCCTTTTTTTATAGTAAAATTCCTAGTTAAAGGAGTAAATCGAAAAAATGCTAAGCAAATCATAAAGCAAAAGAACGGAAAAAGTCTTCTCCTATTTTTTTATTCTTCTCGTCCAGGATTACGTCCTGGATCATTAGATAGGAATCCGAAGATGAAGAGAGAAACAAAGAATATAACTACTGTGTAAACGAAGAGTTTGAGAGTAAGCATTACACAATCTCCAATATCATTTTTTTTGTAAAAAGAGAATAGATTCTCCGTTTTTATACCACATATCCTAACTTTTTTGATACTAAGAAATTTTGATACTAAGAAATTCAGCTGTTTTTAAAAGCTGAATTTTATTCAATTCTAATATTTTGGAAGAAGACTTTTAAAAGTGTCTTTCATCTCTAAAACAAAATTATAGTAAATTGTTGGGTAACCCACTAGAGTTTTTCATTGGAAAAAAGGGTCAGAATGAAGAAATGAGGTGATCCAGATTTAGCGCAACTTTTTCTGCACCAAGAGATCAGCCCTATCGGATCTTATCAATTATTCGAATTTTTTTATTGAAGAAAACATGCAGTTTTCTAGGATAGTTTTTTCTCGAACAGCATTAAATATCTCAGCGAAAGCTTACAGCAGCTTGCCAAACAAAGGCTAAGAGAAAAAATAGTAGAGGTATAACTGGCATAAGATCGACAATTGGATTTAAAAAGGCGTAGGCCTCGGGTAATTTGGCAAATAAAAAATGAATCGAATAAAGGTCAGAATTAAGACAGATACCGCTCAAACTGAAAATATTAAGCATAACATTTATTGTTCTTGGAGATAATTGCTTTTTGATTGAGTTATTGATATAAGGGAAAGTGAAGAAAGTAAAATAGACTCAAAAACCCTTCTTTTTATTTGAACTTACCCAACCAAAAATCCTTCGATTTTCAATTCAAAATAGAAGAAATTCAAATTTCATACAATAGCTTATATCTTAATTAAATTCGATGTAATGATCAATCAATTTTTATATAATTCTATATCGATGCCTGTTCAAAATTATCAGAAATTTTGGATGGAATTGACGCCCCACTACTACGAACAGTAGTGTTTATTAGTGAAGAATATAAATCGAAGTGGGGCGTGGCCAAGTGGTAAGGCAACGGGTTTTGGTCCCGCTATCCGGAGGTTCGAATCCTTCCGTCCCAGAGGATATGGATTATATGCGAATAAATAAAAAAATATTTTTTTATTTTTTCAAAAGGCTAGCTTATTGGATAGAAGTTGATTCTTCTTTTGACTTTTTACTACTACTGATTTGAGTCTGAACCATATCTTTTTTACAAACTCAATTGAGATATCTATATATATATATTTTTTTTTTTCGGGCAGGGATAACGAAGATAGATCACACTAGTTTGAATAAAAAAAAGAAGTCGTCCAACCCTTTCATCGTAGGAACATGCTCTTTTATATTCATAGTGAAGGTAAGTACTTATAATTAGAATTAGTAAGAAATTTTCAATTCTACACAAAAGGTATTTAGTAATTGACTTCATTCAAGGGTATTACGTCTCTTCAGACAAGACTCTAGTAGGGTAAAATAAAAGCTAAGAACAAGAAACTTAATCCGAATCCTTTTTTATACTTTCTACCTAGGCTAGCTCAGATATTGCATTTCAGAAATCAGCAAAAGGTCTGCTTTTTATTTATGCTTCATGATATCCATAACGAAAAGTATCCATTTTAATACCTTTATATGTTCGCCAAATCTCATTAATAAAAGGTCAAGTAAATTAGATCCGTAACAGATGCCTTTTTCCTTTGAACCCGCTTTTTTAGGTATTTCCATTTTTGCTCTAATTTCAAAAATGAATTAATAATTGTAAATCTAGATAACAATTTTGAGAAGAGGTTATTCGTATATTCGAGTCACTTTATGGAAAGATTCTATGAAATTTACTTTCAAGTGGGGACTTCCATGGATTGTTCTATTTCAGTAACAATGGTTTAATTGAAATAGTTAATCCATAATTAAATTATTAAGGTGACGCTTGTTTAACTTAGCAAATCGATACGGAAATCCTTTACTCGTTCGATTCCTATTGCGTTAATCAGATAAAGCAATAAAAAAGAAAAATTTTCCACAGATATCGCTTTTTTTTTCACTTCATAAAAAACTGGAATTTTTTTGTTTTTTTATTTAACCCTTTTCCTTAACCTATCGTTAGTTGAAGTAGACAAGAATGAAAGAACGATGAATTTTTCTATCTTAGGATAGGTTAAAATACTTTAGTCAAATACTGATGTAGAAGTAGTAAATGTATTTTCAAAATTTTCTATGATTTCCTGTTAGTTCTCGGGACTCAAAACTGTGGATTCGTTAAAAAGAACTCGTTTATTCATGTTATTTCTATTCGATTTTTATACAATACAATTTGGGAGTTAAATAGGGGATGTAAGTTGAATTCTTCGTGCGGACGTTCTTAGAAACGAATTTCGCCACGCACCCATATATACGTAAAATAAATGCCTATATACGGAATACTGCCTAAACCAATGACTACTCATGATTTCATTTCTAAACTATAGGATGTTATGGTAAAACTTCGTTTGAAACGATGTGGTAGAAAGCAACGTGCGACTTGAAGGACATGATCAGCTGTGGATTTCTTACATCCGTCATTTTAGATAGCAATGAAAGTGCCCTTGGCTCGACATCTTTTGGTCTGTTCTATTACTCTCGATTGTAATGCAAATAGTCCATAATATGATGGAGCTCGAGTCTAAAGTCTAAAGTATTTATTGATTTCTCAGGGGCAGGGATCTAGGGTGAGTGCCAATGACTAAGTTGGAACAACTTCGTAAGTGTATCTTCAAATCAAAAGGATCAAATTCGAGCACGTTTCAAACCCGTTTTTCGAGTTGTTAAAACTCTTTTGATTCAAAGTGGATAAAGTGGGAATCAAGCATTCGACTGATTTGATTCTTTGATATAAGAAAGCCTAAAAAAAGGGTATGTTGCTGCCATTTTGAAATGATTAAGGATCACCGAAGTAATGTCTAAACCTAAGGATTCAAAACAAAGATAAAAGATCGTGGAACAAGGAAAGACTTTTTTCAATTGTCTTAATAACTAGTTAATAACTAGAGAGAGGAATAAAAAACTTCTAAACGGGACAGAAAGGGGTTAGAGACCGCTCAATAACGAAAATTCCTAAGGTCATTCTTTGAACTATTTGAGAGTTATCGAACTTGAGTTATGAGGACGAATGCCTTTTTTGTTTTTTTTTTTTTCGAAACAAGAAAGGGCGCTATTTTGATTCTATTTGTTTAATGATTTTAGGGATCTACTTGGCATTCAAATTAAATTATAGAATTTCGAATCGTTTTTTCTTGAGCTGTACGAAGGGAAAACTTCTTATACGGTTCTAGGGGGGGTCTTATATCTATCCCAATGAGCTGTTTATCGAATTGTTGCAATTGATGTTCGAGCCCGAAGAGAAGGAAGAGATCTTCGTAAAGTGGGTTTTTATGATCCAATAAGAAATCAAACCCAGTTAAACGTTCCTGCTCTTCTCTATTTCCTTGAAAAGGGGGCTCAACCGACAGGAACTGTTCATGATATTTCAAAGAAGGCAGATGTATTTAGGGAACTTTTTCTTAATCAATCGAAATTAAAGAAATAATACAAAAAAAGAGTGTGGGTATGACTCGGATCTATTCGTTTTCTTAGTCTTACTCTAATCAGAACCCATTTTTTTGTTCCTATAAAATCCCATGATAAGAAAGAAAATACCTTGTATGTATATGTATTGATAGAAAAATCTTCAAATGAATAGAATAGCTCCAGAACTTGGATCTTATAAATAGAAAATTTTGATATTCCCTGTAACTTTAATTGGATGGTTTTGGTTGGAGTTCTAAAAGACGAGATTAAACTTGCTTTGTCAACTTATTATTTTATTGATTAATTAATCCCAGTATATTTTTATTTTTTTTTTTTTTTTTCATCTTTGTCTTTGCTATTTCCGTTTAGTTTTTATTTATCTATATTTAGATATGTAGCTAATCCATGTAGTGCCAATCCAACACAAGTCCTTCTTTTTTTCTTAGTAATTTCGAATGCAATTTGTTGCCCTTTTTGTATTATATTCTTTTCTGAACATTTATCTTGACAACAGTCTATTGAACAAATATAATAAAATCGTGACTAAAAAGAAAAAGATCTATGTATCTTTGTTCCATAGATTCTTGTTTTTTTTTCTTCATTTTTATTAGTTTTTAATTTAATTCAGTGTTTTGATTGTGTCATGCAATCTTTAGTTTGGTTTTGACTGGATTTATAGACTTTCCTTTTTGGTTTGGGGTTGCTAACTCAACGGTAGAGTACTCGGCTTTTAAGTGCGACTAGGGTCTTTTACATATCTGTATGAAGCAAGGGATTCGTCCGTACCGTCGGTAGAGTTTGTACGACCACGACTGATCCTAAATGGGAATGACTGGAAAAAATAGCATGTCGTATCAATAGAGAATTCTGAGAATATTTAATTCTGGAAAACTGGGTCCTGATTTTAATTCTTGGAGCAAAAAATGAATTGAAAGTTGGGTCAGGTGAATAAATGGATAGAGCCTTTTGGCTCCAATTTTAGGGAAACAAAAAGCCACGTGCTTATGTTCGTAATTTGAATGAATACCCGATCTAATTATACGTTAAAAATATATTAGTGCCTGCTACGGGAAAGGCTTCTCCCATGAATGGATTATCCATTAAAAAAATCCTAACTATTATCCCTTTTAGAGTGGAGATGACTGTGTAAAAGAAGCCGTAGATTGATAAGTATCCATTTTCCAAAATCAAAAGAGCGATTAAGTTGAAAAAATAAAGGATTTCTAATCACCTTCTTCTACTATAATGAATCCTCAGTTTTTATATGGAAAAGAGAGGATAGAGAGTCCGTTGATCAGTTTCCTTATCTCCGGGGTATTTTTTCCTCTAATACCTTGTTTTGACTGTATCGCACTATGTATCATTTGATAATCCACGAAATCCATTATCTTTTATTTAAATCGAAGTTCCATTTAAAATGGAGGAAGTTAAAGGATATTTAGAACTTGCTAAGTCTCATCAACATGACTTCCTATATCCACTTATTTTTCAAGAGTATATTTCTTCATTTGCTCATGATCATAGATCCGTTTTGTTGGAAAATGTGGATTATGACAAAAAATTTAGTTTTCTACTTCTTAAGCGTTTAATTAATCGAATGTATCAACAGAAGCATTTTGCTCTTTTTACTAATGGTTCTAACAAAAATGCATTTTTGGGGCACAACAAGAATTTGTATTCTCAAATGCTATCAAAAGCTTTTTCAGTAATTATAGAAAATTTTTTTTCTCTACGACTAGAATCTTCTTTTGCAAAGAAAAAAATCGTAAAATTTCAGAATTTACGCTCAATTCATTCCTTATTTCCGTTTTTAGAAGATCAATTTATACATTTAACTTCTGTGTCAGATATAGAAATAACCATTCCCATCCATCTCGAGATATTGGTTCAAACCCTACGCTACTGGGTGAAAGATGCTTCTTCGTTACATTTAGTACGATTCTTTCTTTATAAGTATGATAATTGGAATAGCTTTATTACACTAAAGAAACCCATTTCCAGTTTTTTAAATTTTAAAAGGAATCAAAAACCTTTGTTGTTCCTGTATAATTCGCATGTCTGCGAATCCGAATTCATCTTCGGGTTTCTGCGTAACCAATCGTTGCATTTACGATCAACATCTTTTGGAGTCTTTTTTGAGCGAATCCACTTCTATGAAAAAAAAAACACACTTCTACAAGAAGTGTTTTCTATTCAAACCAAGCTGAGGTTGTTCAAGGATCCGTTTATTCATTATGTTAGGTATCAAGGAAAAGTTTTTTGGGG